AGAAATAAAGATTGGTTTAACTTGAAAATTTCATCATTCAATGTGTAGTGTAAATGATTGAATTGGATTCATTTGAGTGGTACAAACTAAATCGAATGTTAACTCCATTTATTTATTATTGAATTAACTGATCAATTTGATATCGGACATATTTTTGTTGATTCGGTACTATTCAAAAATTTCGACATATTTCACTTTATTATTATGAGAATAAATCCTACTACTTCTGGTCTTGGCGTTTCCACGCTTGAAGAAAAAAACCTAGGGCGTATCGCTCAAATTATTGGCCCGGTATTGGATGTCGTTTTTCCCCCCGGCAAAATGCCTAATATTTATAATGCTTTAGTAGTTAAGGGTCGAGATACTGTCGGTCAACAAATTAATGTTACTTGTGAGGTACAACAATTATTAGGAAATAATCGAGTTAGAGCTGTCGCTATGAGTGCTACAGATGGGCTGATGAGAGGGATGGAAGTGATTGACACGGGAACTCCTCTAAGTGTTCCAGTCGGAGGAGCTACTCTTGGACGAATTTTCAATGTTCTTGGGGAGCCTGTTGATAATTTAGGTCCCGTAGATACTCGCACAACATCTCCTATTCATAGATCTGCGCCCGCCTTTATACAGTTAGATACAAAATTATCAATCTTTGAAACAGGAATTAAAGTAGTGGATCTTTTAGCTCCCTATCGCCGTGGAGGAAAAATAGGGTTATTTGGAGGAGCTGGAGTAGGTAAAACAGTACTCATCATGGAATTGATCAACAACATTGCCAAAGCTCATGGAGGCGTATCCGTATTTGGCGGAGTAGGCGAACGTACTCGTGAAGGAAATGATCTCTACATGGAAATGAAAGAATCTGGAGTGATTAATGAAAAAAATATTGCAGAATCAAAAGTGGCTCTAGTCTATGGTCAAATGAATGAACCTCCGGGAGCTCGTATGAGAGTTGGTTTGACTGCCCTAACCATGGCAGAATATTTCCGGGATGTTAATGAGCAAGACGTACTTTTATTCATCGACAATATCTTTCGTTTCGTCCAAGCAGGATCAGAAGTATCCGCCTTATTAGGGAGAATGCCTTCTGCAGTAGGTTATCAACCTACACTTAGTACAGAAATGGGTTCTTTGCAAGAAAGAATTACTTCTACCAAAGAGGGATCCATAACTTCGATCCAAGCAGTTTATGTACCTGCGGACGATTTGACCGACCCTGCTCCTGCCACGACATTTGCACATTTAGATGCTACTACCGTACTATCAAGAGGATTAGCTGCCAAAGGTATTTATCCGGCAGTGGATCCTTTAGATTCCACGTCAACTATGTTACAACCTCGGATTGTTGGCGAGGAACATTATGAAATTGCGCAAAGAGTTAAGCAAACTTCACAACGTTACAAAGAACTTCAAGACATTATAGCTATCCTTGGGTTGGACGAATTATCCGAGGAGGACCGTTTAACTGTAGCAAGAGCACGAAAAATTGAGCGTTTTTTGTCACAACCCTTCTTCGTGGCAGAAGTATTTACTGGTTCTCCAGGTAAATATGTTGCTCTCGCAGAAACAATTAAGGGGTTTCAATTGATTCTTTCCGGAGAATTAGATGGTCTTCCCGAGCAGGCCTTTTATTTGGTGGGTAACATTGATGAAGCTACCGCGAAAGCTATGAACTTAGAAGAGGAGAGCAATTTAAAGAAATGACCTTAAATCTTTGTGTACTGACTCCTAATCGAATTATTTTGGATTCAGAAGTGAAAGAAATCATTTTATCTACTAATAGTGGCCAAATTGGTGTATTACCAAACCATGCCCCTATTGCTACAGCTGTAGATATAGGTCTTTTGAGAATACGCCTCAATGACCAATGGTTAACTGTGGCTCTGATGGGCGGTTTCGCTAGGATAGGTAATAATGAGATCACTATTTTAGGAAATGATGCGGAGATGAGTACTGACATTGATCCGCAAGAAGCTCAACAAGCTCTTAAAATAGCTGAAGCTAACTTAAGTAGAGCTGAAGGTAAGAAACAGGCAATTGAGGCGAATCTAGCTCTCAGGCGGGCTAGGACACGAGTAGAGGCTATCAATAATATTTCCAATAAATAAAAATAATCAATCAAAAGAAGTTTTTTATCTTTAGAAGTGGAAGTTATTTATTATACTATACACACCCCATTTCAATTCTGCTAATTGAAATGGAATACAGTTAAAGTCTAATCTGATACAACTAAAAGAAAAAGTATGGTAGAAAAACTTATTAGATACCATTGACTCCGGTATCTAATGAGTTCTACCTACTATTGGATTTGAACCAATGACTCCCGCCGTATGAAAGCAATACTCTAACCACTGAGTTAAGTAGGTTATTTATCACCAAAAAGGATCCATTACTTGGGGAATTATAGATGGAATATTATTTATAAGCAATACCAATCTCCTTTAGCCATAGAACTATCCTGTGGGATCATGGAATATCCAATCCATCTTGACAAGAAATTATC